ACATTAATTTGATTATGATCTATTCCGCGAAAATACGGATCGTGCCAAAGATGAAAAATTGTTTTCTTTTTTTCTTTAGAATTTTCTTTCTATTAGAATTAGAAAAAGAAGATGAAAAAATTACAATGGATTTAAAATGAGAACTTATTCTTAGGTAAATCAATTGTGAAATGCTTCTGTAGAGTGTCCAATATTTGTTTTACATCTTCCATGCGAAAATATTCAATTCTCATAAGATCTTCTTGACTGTTACTCAAAAGGTCCAATAATGTATGTATATTGGACCTTTTGAGACAATTATAGGTCCTGGAAGGCAATTCTAATTGGTCAATAAAAATACAATTCAATGGAATTCCTTTTTTGTTTTTCTTTAAATTAGTTAATCTATCTTGAAAGGTTAAAAAGGGTAGAGTAAACCTGTTTTTATTTTCTTCGAAATTAATGTCCTCTTCCTCCGCATGTAGAAAAGGAATAAATAAATCAATCAAATTACGAGAAGCCTCATAAAGTGCTTCTTTAGGAGTTAAACTTCCATTTGTCCATATTTCTAGAAAAAGTATCTCTTGTTTTTCATTCCCATTCCCATAAGAATGAATACTATGATTCGCATTTCGAACAGGCATGGATACAGCATCTATAGGATAACTTCCATCTTGAGAGTCATTTATGGGTTCCATACGATATCTGCGATCTCTCTTGATTTGTAATCCAATACACAAATCAATTGGTTCCGTCAGGTTAGCTATATGTTGTGTCGTGTCAACTATTTCTACGGAAGGCGGTGAGATGATATCTTGAGCGGTTACGTATCTAGGACCCCTTACGCAAATCGACGCGTCTCTAACTCCATAGAGATTACTTCTCAATACAATTTCTTTCAAATTTAGTAAGATTTCATGTACTGATTCCTCAATACCTACTATCGTAGAATATTCATGTGGCACCTTCTCAGATTTTGCACGTGTGATACATGTTCCTTCTATTTCTCCAAGTAAAGCCCTTCGCATGGCAATACCGATGGTATCAGCTTGACCTTTCATAAGTGGTGACAGAATGAAACGACCATAATAAAGACGCTTACTGTCTACTCTTGATTCAACACACTTCCACTGTAGTGTTCGAGTGGATCCCGCTACTTCCTCTCGAACCATACTATACTAGTATTATTATTTGATCATTGAATCATTTATTTCTCTTGAAATCGGTTTAATTCTTATTTCTACACACGTCTTTTTTTAGGAGGTCGACATCCATTATGTGGCATAGGTGTTACATCACGTACGAAACTTAATAATATACCACTTCTACGAATGGCTCGTAATGCTGCATCTCTTCCGAGACCAGGACCCTTTATCATAACTTCTGCTCGTTGCATACCCTGATCAACCACTGTACGAATAGCATTTACCGCTGCGGCTTGAGCAGCATAAGGTGTTCCTCTTCTTGTGCCTTTGAATCCAGAAGTACCAGCGGAGGCCCAAGAAACTACCCGACCTCGTACATCTGTAACAGTTATAATGGTATTGTTGAAACTCGCTTGAACATGAATAACGCCTTTTGGTATTCTACGTCCATTCTTACGTGAACCAATACGCCCATTCCTACGTGAACCAATTCTTGGTATAGCTTTTGTCATATTTTATCATCTCATATTTATGAGTCAGAAATATACAAAAAGAAAAGATACGGAGATATCCATTTCATGTTAAAACAGACCCTTTACCTTATTTTTACGTATTGTACTTATTTTCGCATTTTTGAAAGTAAAGTTCTTTTTTAGAAAGATTACCCTTGTCTCTGTTTATGTTTCGGATTGGAACAAATCACTATAATTCGTCCACGCCTGCGAATCAGTCGACATTTTTCACAAATTTTACGAACGGAAGCCCTTATTTTCATATTTTTTATTCCTTACCTTAATTCTGAATCCACTTCTTGGAAGAGAATAAGTCTCTTGAATTTTTTTTTTTGAACTTCGAATTGTATACCCATGGTTAAAAAAATAACCTAATCGTTCGAATCTTTGTTGCGAAGTCGATAAATTATACGTCCCCTGGTGGAATCATAACGACTTACTTCAATTTTTACTCTATCTCCCGGTAGTATCCGTATAAAACTGCGCCGGATCCTCCCCGAAACATATCCTAGAATTAGATCTTCATTATCTAAACGGACCCGGAACATACCGTTGGGAAGTGATTCAGTAATTAAACCCTCATGAATCAATTTTTGTTCTTTCATTCCAGGTAACCTCCTTGAAGTATCAACTAATGGAGGAAGAGTTATATAACTCACTTTTCCTCTCTATTTTACAAATAGGAAGTTAGAGATCAAATTCGGATACCAGAGGTGTAAGATTACCATATATAACACAAAATTTCTCCTCCAATTCTTTCTAGTCGAGCTTCTCGATCTGTTATTATACCTCGAGAAGTAGAAAGAATTACAATTCCCATTCCACCTAAAATCTTAGGAATTCGTTGATAGTTGGAATAAATTCGTAAGCCGGGTCGGCTGATACGCTTTAAAATGGTTCTAGTTTTATATATTCCTTTTCTGGTTTTTCTATGTCGCAGAGTTGAAACCAAGAAATATTTGTTACTTTCCTGATGTTTCCGAACGTTTTCAATAAAACCTTCTCGTAGAAGTATTTTAACAATGTTTTCGGTAATATTTGTAGATGCTATTCGAACCCTTCCTTTTTTATCCATGTCAGCATTTCTTATAGAAGTTATTAGATCGGCAATAGTGTCCCTACCCATGACGAACTAGAATTATAGGTTCCTCCTAATTTTGATATAATCAACATGTTTCCTTTTTTTTTTCTTTTTTTTTCTAAAGTATATACGTGAGACACAATCTACTAATTTGATCTATTTGATCTATTTCAGATACCCTACTATATCATAGTCTCATCTACTACTATTTATAATACTTCGGGAGCTAATGAAACTATTTTAGTAAAATTCAACTGTCTCAATTCTCGAGCGATTGCACCAAAAACTCGAGTTCCTTTTGGATTTCCTTCTTGATCAATGACAACTGCAGCATTGTCGTCATATCGTATTATCATACCGTTTTCACGTTTGAGTTCTTTACATGTACGTACAATTACAGCTCTAATTACTTCTGATCTTTCTAGAGGCATATTGGGAACTGCTTCTTTGATTACAGCAACAATAACATCACCAATATGAGCATATCGGTGATTACCAGCTCCTATGATTCGAATACACATCAATTTTCGAGCTCCGCTGTTATCCGCTACATTCAAAAGGGTCTGAGGTTGAATCATATCATTTTTATTTCAATCTGTTATTTCAATGAAAAGTATGAAAGAAAAAAAAGAAATATTGTCAGTCCAGAAATAAATAAACCTGCGTTTTTTCATCCCCAATACCCCTTTTTGTTTAGTTCTACATCTCTATCCTGAAATAAGAAATTGAGTTCGTATAGGCATTTTGCGCGCAGCTATTGAGATAGCTGCTCTAGCTACAGTTTCGGATACTCCACCCATTTCATAAAGTATTCGACCCCGTTTAACAACGGATACCCAATATTCAGGGGATCCCTTCCCCGAACCCATACGTGTTTCCGCGGGTCTTACTGTAACAGGTTTGTCGGGAAATATACGTACCCATATTTTTCCACCACGACGCGCATATCGTGTCATTGCTCTTCGCCCTGCTTCTATTTGTCTAGCTGTAATCCAAGCAGGTTCAAGTGCCTGAAGAGCGTATCTGCCGAAACAAATATGATTGCCTCGACAAGATATTCCTTTCATTCTTCCTCTATGTTGTTTACGAAATCTGGTTCTTTTGGGGTTATAGTCGATGGTTGTTTCTTAATTCCATCTCTACTGCAGAACCGGACATGAGAGTTTCTTCTCATCCAGCTCCTCGCGAATGAAAGGATTCAAATTCAATAATATTATAGATACACATTAATAGGTACACATTAATAGATAATACACCAAGTAATGGCTTTTATTGATATTTAATTTCTTACATAGGAAGGAAGATGTAGATACAAGATATACAATACAGCTAGACGTGTGTGTACATTTATGTATCTTTATAGATAATGTAATGTTTCTCTTTTTTATTTTTATAACATAACGAATCCTTTCCTTTTTTTTTTACCTCTATCGAATTACGACAAAAGATTGTAATCCAATAAATAGAGGTTTCGCGGGCGAATATTTACTCTTTCCTGTTTCATTCGTAGGTTCAATTCATGACCTCTCAGAATAAATCAATTTTTTCTTGGTCCGTTCCGCCATCCCACCCAATGAATTATTAGGATTCGTTTTCAATAGAATCCTATGCAGTCACAGGTTCTGTCGTTCCCATAGCTTCTCCATTAATGGTTAGGTCTGAACTTTGCAATGGAGCTTCCAACAAAATTCGTTCCCGAGTCAATTTCCTCAGTTTTTATTAACCTGAAGGCTCTTTATTATTTTATTCTATTGTAAATTATTTCATTTTTAAATTCTTATATTTCTAATTATCTAATCAGTATTGATTATCAGTATTGATGCTTTATCACACTGCCTTTTATGACGTGATTCATAGACCATACATATTGGAATCATATATCATTAATATTTTTGTTCTTTCTATCATCCTTCCATTTATCCATATCCCTTTATTTTTTTTTTCTTTACAACCCATAATCAGATTTATTTTTTCTTGAAAGAATTTCAGTTGCTACAACCATATGATAGATTCACTCATTCATATAGTGACTGTTTCTTGGGATCGCGACAATACGAAGCAATAAGTTGGTTATTAGTTTATTTTATATAATTACAAAGTTTATAGCGGGGGTCAGTCTACTTTTTTTTTTAATCCCAACTTGAAACTATAAAAAAACTAACGAGTCACACACTAAGCATAGCAATTATACCAAATGATCAATCGAATTTTTATTTAACCTTATAGAATTAGAATTGTTCATTTTTTTTTTAACAGAAAACGAATGAAAGAGTTTGTCATTTT